CTGTTCCATAAAAAAAGTTTTTTATTCTTAATTAATTGTTTCCGATTCACCGGATCTTACCTCTTTCGAAAAAAGTCAATAAAAAATAAAGATATGCACTAACTTATTTAATAATTTGATATTAGTATTTATTCTGAGGCTTTTCAAAATCGTTCAAATATTCAAAAAAAGAAGTTACAATTGGTCAAATGATATGACCAAGTTACATATAAAAAACGAATACTTATAATAGGAAAATGCAAATATAAATTATTATTACGATAATTTATATTCATAGAGCAAGGATAAAAAATTACGCAAAAAAGGGTACTTGATGCTAATATGAATTATAGGATTAACTAAGGTCATCGGTCTAATGAAATAATAACTCTTCATTTTAGTTTGTTTATTTCAACTCATTAACTAATTCATTATGGGATTGATTGTTTTGCATTTCAATCAAAACGATTTATTAGTAAACGTTAGAATATTATAGATCTAAAATGATATTTTTTATTTTATTGGGAAATGATAAAAAATGACTGAGATATTTTTTTATCAAACCACGTATCCTTTAACAGATTTATTAATAGTCTCATTCGAATTTCACAATTGAATTTAGGTATATTCTTTCCTCGAGTTTGACTAAAAAAAGACTCAAGTTTTTTATTAGGCAAAAGTTTACAATCCTTTGAGATATTTTATTACATGTAAATAAAGTATAGAATGATGAAAATCAAGGTCTTTTCGGTTCTTTATTTATTTATTTTATTAAGTTTTATTTATATAACATAGCGGATTCTAAAGATAGAAATTTGAGAGATAAAGAACGAGAACTAAGAGTTCCAATCCAAAGATTTTTGGTTTTACGAATATTGTATTGTCTGGAATCAAAATTTTCTTATTTCGAGTAATTTTTGATACAATTTTCAGAGATCTTTCACATATCTATATTTCTTTTTTATGAAGAGAATATTATTTAGAGAAAAAATAGATAATGAATAAGAAATAATAATTCGTTTTGAACAATAGATGTCTTTCACATCCAACTATAACAATGAGTAACTTCTTCATTTTTAAATGGCAGTTCCAAAAAAACGTACTTCTATATCAAAAAAGCGTATTCGTAAAAATATTTGGAAAAGGAAAGGATATTGGGCGGCGTTAAAAGCTTTGTCATTAGGGAAATCTCTTTCTACCGGGAATTCAAAAAGTTTTTTTGTACGACAAACAAATAAGTCCTAAAATATTGGAATAATCGGAATGGATTTTACTTGCAAAATTGGCTCAGTAATTTGTTAATATAAAATTAACAATTGGTAGTCCCTATTCTAATCAATATGAAATAGACCAGGTTTCAATCTTAATCTTCTAAGATGTCTAAAAGAATAATTCTTCTGTTTTCTCAATTCTAAAAAAACGAATAAAGAAAAAAATACAAGATTTTTTATTTATTTTTCGTATATTTTCACTCACATTGTGGTGGTGGGGAGTCTTATTTTCCCCATCGACCTTTACAATAATGAAAAATTTTTATCTTTCTCGAGAAGGGCAGATATAATATTTTTCGTTAAAATTAATGAATTGTTGAAACTAATTGATTCCATGTTAAAAAATTTTTCTTTTTGATAACTTTCTGACTTCTTAATTTATTGGAATTACTATATGGATTTCCTATATATCTCCAATTTTCAGCCCACTCAATAAAAGAACTTATGAGATATTATGTACAAATAAGGTGTCAATTTGGAGTAATCCAAAATATGGCTATTTTGGATTCATTGAGAAAATTTATTTTTTGTTTCAAATTTATGAAATCAGATAAACGAGAAATAATTAAGTATCAATATGAAAACATTTTTTTTATTCTATGGAGAGAATTCTCTAGTTGCAAAAGTTGGATTTTAGACTAGGATAAACTACGTCAAAGCCCTAAGATAAATAAACCGGACACCCTAAGAAACTAATGAACCTTGAAATTTACTTTTGAACTCATTTTTTTTATCAATTTTAATCTTTGCTAAAAAAACTTATTTGATTGAATTGACTTGTTCAATCTCGACGATTGAATATAAATAGGCTATTATGAGTTCGAGCAAGCCGCTATGGTGAAATCGGTAGACACGCTGCTCTTAGGAAGCAGTGCTAGAGCATCTCGGTTCGAGTCCGAGTGGCGGCATGCCATCTTATAAAAGAGATCCAATAGATTCTATAATATAATAAAAAAATAGATCCAATAGATCCTATAATAAAAATAAATTAAATTCCCGATTTATATTTCTTAATTAATTTAGGGGATTCCCTCCCTTTTTTTCATTTTTATGATATTTTCAACTTTAGAGCATATATTAACTCATATTTCCTTTTCGATTGTTTCAATTGTAATTACAATTCATTTGATAACCTTATTGGGCAATGAAATCATAAACCCATATGATTCGTCAGAAAAGGGGATGATAGCTACTTTTTTATGTCTAACAGGATTATTAATCACTCGTTGGATTTATTCGGGCCATTTCCC